TTGTTTACATCCATTAGTTTGTAAGGGATTCAATGCAGACTTTGATGGGGATCAAATGGCTGTTCATGTACCTTTATCTTTGGAGGCTCAGGCGGAGGCTCGTTTACTTATGTTTTCTCATATGAATCTCTTGTCTCCTGCGATGGGGGATCCCATTTCCGTGCCAACCCAAGATATGCTTATTGGTCTATATATATTAACGAGTGGGAATCACCGAGGCATTTGTACAAATAGGTATAATCCATGGAATCGCAGCAACTACCAAAATGAAAGAATTTCTGATAATAACTGGAAAAAAAAAGAACCTTTTTTTTGTAATTCTTATGATGCAATTGGAGCTTATCGACAGAAAAGAATCCATTTAGATAGTCCTTTGTGGCTTCGGTGGCGACTAGATCAACGCGTTATTGCTTCAAGAGAAGTTCCCATCGAAGTTCATTATGAATCCTTGGGAACCTATCATGAGATTTATGGGCACTATCTAATAGTAAGAAGTGTAAAAAAAGAAATTCTTTGTATATACATTCGAACAACTGTCGGTCATATTTCTCTTTTTCGCGAAATGGAAGAAGCTATACAAGGGTTTTGTCGAGCTCGCTCATATGGTATCTAATCGTATGGTATCTAATCGTATGGTATCTCAGTTAAGTAATTCTATTACACCGGTGTGAATTCGGGTCTCTCCAGTTCAACTGGGACCCGAGTTCCCGAATTTTTATGTGAATTAAGATCGAAAAAGGAAGTTTTTCAATTATTGACTCAAACTCATTGTCGAATCCCACTCATCAGAATATGGAGGTACTCATGGCCGAACGAGTCAATCTAGTCTTTCACAATAAAGTAATAGATGGAACTGCCATTAAAAGACTTATTAGCCGATTAATAGATCACTTCGGAATGGCATATACATCACACATTCTGGATCAAGTAAAGACTCTGGGTTTCCAGCAAGCCACTGCGACATCCATTTCATTAGGGATTGATGATCTTTTAACGATACCCTCTAAGGGGTGGTTAGTACAAGATGCTGAGCAACAAAGTTTGATTTTGGAAAAACACCACCATTACGGGAATGTACACGCAGTAGAAAAATTACGCCAATCCATTGAAGTATGGTATGCTACAAGTGAATATTTGCGACAAGAAATGAATCCTAATTTTAGGATGACCGACCCCTTTAATCCAGTCCACATAATGTCTTTTTCGGGAGCCAGAGGAAATGCATCTCAAGTACACCAATTAGTAGGTATGAGAGGATTAATGTCGGATCCTCAAGGACAAATGATTGATTTACCTATTCAAAGCAATTTACGCGAGGGACTGTCGTTAACAGAATATATCATTTCTTGCTACGGAGCCCGCAAAGGAGTTGTGGATACTGCTGTACGAACATCTGATGCTGGATATCTTACGCGCAGACTTGTTGAAGTAGTTCAACACATTGTTGTACGTAGAACAGATTGTGGAACCCTCCGCGGGATTTCTGTGAGTCCTCAAAATGGGAGGATGCCGGAAAGAATTTTTATTCAAACATTAATTGGTCGTGTATTAGCAGACGATATATATATGGGCTCACGGTGTATTGCCATTAGAAATCAAGATATTGGAATTGGACTTGTCAATCGATTCATAACCTTTCGAATCCGACCAATATCCATCCGAACCCCCTTTACTTGTAGAAGTACATCTTGGATCTGTCGATTATGTTATGGTAGGAGTCCTACCCACGGTGACCTGGTCGAATTGGGAGAAGCTGTAGGCATTATTGCGGGTCAATCTATTGGAGAACCGGGTACTCAACTAACATTAAGAACTTTTCATACTGGCGGAGTATTCACAGGTGGTACTGCAGAACATGTGCGGGCCCCCTCCAATGGAAAAATAAAATTCAATGAGGCCGTGGTTCATCCCACACGTACGCGTCATGGGCATCCTGCCCTTCTCTGTTCTATGGACTTGGATGTAACTATTGAGAGTGACGATATTTTACATAACGTGACTATTCCGCCAAAAAGTTTTCTTTTGGTTCAAAATAATCAATATGTAGAATCAGAACAAGTCATTGCCGAGATTCGCGCGGGAACATCTACTTTCCAGTTTAAAGAAAGGGTTCGAAAACATATTTATTCGGACTCTGAGGGAGAAATGCACTGGAGTACCGATGTGTACCATGCACCCGAATTTACATATAGCAATGTCCATCTTTTACCAAAAACAAGTCATTTATGGATATTATCAGGGGGTTCGTGCAGATCCAGCGGAGCTCCGTTTTCACTCCACAAGGATCAAGATCAAATGAATCTTCGTTCGACAGAAAGAGAACGAATATATCTTTCTAGTCTCTCAGCTAATAATGATCAAATCAGATCAAAATTCTTTAGTTCTTCTTTTTCTGGTAAAAAAAAAGACGATAGGAGTCCTGATTATTCAGAAATGAATCGAATGATATGTACTTTTCATTGTAATCTGATATATCCTTCGATTCTACGTGAGAATTCTGATTTATTGGCAAAAAGGAGAAGAAATCGACTTGTTATTCCAGTCCAATCGAGTCAAGAACGAGAGAAAGAACTAATATCCCATTCAGGTATTTCGATTGAACTGCCCATAAATGGTATTTTCCGGAAAAATAGTATTCTTGCTTTTTTTGATGATCCTCGATACAGAAGAAAGAGTTCGGGAATTACTAAATATGGGACTATGGGGATGCACTCAATCGTTAAAAAAGAGGATTTGGTTGATTATCGAGGAATCAAAGAATTTAAGCCAAAATACCAAATGACAATAGATCGATTTTTTTTCATTCCCGAAGAAGTACATATTTTACCTGAGTCTTCTTCGATAATGGTACGGAACAATAGTCTAATTGGGGTAGATACACGAATCGCTTTAAATACAAGAAGCAGAGCGGGCGGATTAGTTCGAGTGGAGAGAAAAAAAAAGGGGATTGAACTTCAAATCTTTTCTGGAAATATCCATTTTCCTGGAGAGACAGATAAGATATCCTGGCACAGTGGCATCTTGATACCACCGGGACCAGGAAAAAGAAATTCTAAGGAATCAAAAAAATTGAAAAATTGGATCTATGTCCAAAGGATCACACCTACTAAGAAAAAGCATTTTGTTTTAGTTCGACCTGTAGTGACATATGAAATAGCGGACGGTCTCAATTTAGCAACACTCTTCCCTCCGGATCTGTTCCAAGAAAAGGATAATATGCAACTTCAAATTGTCAATTATATTGTTTACGGAAATGGAAAACCAATTCGGGAAATTTCTGACACAAGTATTCAATTAGTTCGGACTTGTTTCATTTTGAATTGGGACCAAGACAAAAAAAGTTCTTCTGCCGAGGAGGCCCACGCTTCCTTTGTTGAAATAAGAGCAAAAGGTCTGATTCGAAATTTCTTAAGAATCGACTTAGTGAAATCCCATATTTTGTATCCGAGAAAAAGGAATGATCCGTCAGGATCAGGATTGATCTCTCATAATGTGTCAGATCACCCTAATAGAAATCCCTTTTATTCCAAGCCAAAGATGAAACAATCGCCTAGGCAAAATCACGGAACTATTCGGACCTTGTTAAATAAAAATACGGAATGCACATCTTTGATGATTTTGTCCTCATCTAATTGTTTTCGAATGGGGCCATTCAATGATGTAAAATCTCCGAATGTGATAAAAGAATCAATTCAAAAAAATGCTATAGTTCAAATTAGAAATTCAAGCGGCCCTTTAGGAACAGCCCTTCAAGTTTTGAATTTTGATTCATTTTACTATTTTATGACTCATAATCAGGTCTTGCTAACTAAATATTTGCAAGTTGAAAATTTAAAACAGGCTTTTCAAGTACTTCAATATTATTTAATGGATGAAAGCGGGAGGATTTATAATCCGGATCCCCGCAGTAACATCGTTTTGAATTCATTCAATTTGAGTTGGTATTTTCTCCCTCATAATAATTATGAGAATTCTTGTGAAGAAATATCTTCAATAATTAGTCTTGGACAGTTTATTTGTGAAAATGTATGTATAGCCAAAAATGGACCATACCTAAGATCTGGTCAAGTTTTGATTGTTCAACTTGACTCTGTAGTAATAAGATCTGCTAAGCCTTATTTGGCCACTCCAGGAGCAACTGTTCATGGACATTATGGAGAAATCCTTTATGACGGAGATACAGTAGTTACATTTATCTATGAAAAATCGAGATCCGGTGATATAACGCAGGGTCTTCCAAAAGTGGAACAGGTGTTAGAAGTGCGTTCAGTTGATTCAATATCGGTGAACCTAGAAAAAAGAGTTGAGAGTTGGAACGAGCATATAACAAGAATTCTTGGATTTCCTTGGGGATTCTTGATTGGGGCTGAGCTAACTATAGTGCAAAGTCGTATCTCTTTGGTTAATAAGATCCAAAAGGTTTATCGATCCCAGGGGGTGCAAATCCATAATAGGCATATAGAAATTATTGTACGCCAAATAACATCCAAAGTGTTGGTTTCAGAGGATGGAATGTCTAATGTTTTTTTACCTGGAGAACTGATTGGATTGTTGCGAGCGGAACGGACGGGGCGCGCTTTGGAAGAATCGATCTGTTACAGGGCCGTCCTATTGGGAATAACAAGAACATCTTTGAATACTCAAAGTTTCATATCCGAAGCGAGTTTTCAAGAAACTGCTCGAGTTTTAGCTAAAGCGTCTCTCCGTGGTCGTATCGATTGGTTGAAAGGCCTAAAAGAGAACGTTGTTATAGGCGGGATGATACCCGTCGGGACCGGATTCAAGGGATTAGTACACTGTTCAAGGCAACATAAAAGCATTCCTTTGGAAACCAAGAATAAGCACTTTTTCGAGGGGGAGATCAGAGATATTTTGTTCCACCACAGAGAATTATTTGATTCTTTCATTTCAAACAATTTCCACGCTACACCAGAACAATCATTTAGAGTATTTAATGATTCCTAAAATAAAAGTCAAAAGTAGTTTTTTAATAAAATAATTCTCTAGGCCCTTTGATGTGGTCATGAAAAAACAGATAATAACAAATAGACGGTAGCGATTTGGATCGGATATCGACACGGCTAATCTCCGGTAGAAGAAAAGGTTCCGTTGGAACAATTATTTAGCTCAGGGCACCTCGCCGCTTTTTTTTTTTTTTTTCAAAAAAAGCGGAAATGTGGGGAGAAATGACAAGAAGATATTGGAACATCAATTTAGAAGAGATGATGGAAGCAGGAGTTCATTTTGGTCATGGTACTAAAAAATGGAATCCTAGGATGGCGCCTTATATTTATGCAAATCGTAAAGGTATTCATATTACAAATCTTACTAAAACCGCGCGTTTTTTAGCAGAAGCTTGTGATTTAGTTTTTGATGCAGCAAGCCGGGGGAGGCAGTTTTTAATTGTTGGTACCAAAAATAAAGCAGCTGCTTTAGTAGCACGGGCTGCAATAAAAGCTCGGTGTCATTATGTTAATAAAAAGTGGCTTGGTGGTATGTTAACGAATTGGTCCACTACAGAAACGAGACTTCATAAGTTCAGGGACTTGAGAACGGAACAAAAGACGGGGAGACTAAACCGTCTTCCAAAAAGAGACGCAGCTATATTGAAGAGACAATTATCTCACTTGCAAACATATCTGGGTGGGATAAAATATATGACCGGGTTGCCCGATATTGTAATTATCGTTGATCAGCAAGAAGAATATACGGCTCTTCGAGAATGTATTACTTTGGGAATTCCAACAATTTGTTTAATCGACACAAATTGTGACCCCGATCTTGCGGATATTTCGATTCCAGCAAATGATGACGCTATAGCTTCAATCCGATTAATTCTTAACAAATTAGTATTCGCAATTTGTGAGGGTCGTTCTAGCTATATACGAAATCCGTGATTAATAATAAGATTAACAGAAATAAATTCTTTTTCGAACTCCCGAGATTTATGGAATCGGTTACTACTTTTGAATCGCATAAAAGAGATCAAAATGACTGGAGATGCCGTGTGATTAGTTAGTATCCAAAATAGAAAATTCAACTAAGCAAGTAAAAAAAGAGATGGTTGAATCAAAATAATTCCTTTTAAAGTTCGATTTCTGTGAGAGGGCAATATGGATGTTTTATCATGTTCCAACAACACACTAAAAGGTTTATACGACATATCCGGTGTGGAAGTAGGCCAACATTTCTATTGGCAAATAGGGGGTTTTCAAGTCCATGGCCAAGTACTTATTACCTCTTGGGTTGTAATTGCTATCTTATTAGGTTCAGCCAGTATAGCTGTTCGGAATCCACAAACAATTCCAAATGACAGTCAGAATTTCTTCGAATATATTCTTGAATTCATTCGCGATGTTAGTAAAACCCAGATTGGAGAAGAATATGGTCCATGGGTTCCTTTTATTGGAACTATGTTTCTATTTATTTTTGTTTCTAATTGGTCAGGAGCTCTTTTACCATGGAAACTAATAGAGTTACCTCACGGAGAGTTAGCTGCGCCCACCAATGATATAAATACTACTGTTGCTTTAGCTTTACTCACGTCAGTAGCATATTTCTATGCGGGTCTTAGCAAAAAGGGGTTAGGTTATTTCAGTAAATACATACAACCAACCCCAATCCTTTTACCCATTAACATCTTAGAAGATTTTACAAAACCTTTATCCCTTAGTTTTCGCCTTTTCGGAAATATATTAGCCGATGAATTAGTAGTCGTTGTTCTTGTTTCTTTAGTACCTTCAGTCGTTCCTATACCTGTCATGTTCCTTGGATTATTTACGAGTGGTATTCAAGCTCTTATTTTTGCAACGTTAGCTGCGGCTTATATAGGCGAATCCATGGAAGGTCATCATTGACTAGTTTTCAAACTAGTCATTTTTTTTTCTTAGGCCAAGGTAATGGATGTGTGACTCGAGAGAATCGGCTTGCGAAATTGTCAAAAGGGGAAAGATATAACGATCTTTTTCCGAAAATTCTTCTTTGATGACCCATTGCATTTCTAATTTAGAGAATACCTATCCCCTTTTCTATTAACATTTTCTTTTGTTCAATTGAACAAAAGAAAATGTTAATAGAAAAATTGCATGAACGTTTCAATCACTCAAATACTGATATTTCTCTGCAATGGTTTGGATCATCCCTGTATCCAATCTACATGTAGGATACTGATAAATAAAAGAAAGAAGAAGAAGTGAAAAAATCAAATTCATAAAAAATAAATTGGTTAGCAAGGGCGGGTCTAACCCAGGGATGTGGAATCTAATGGCTAGAATTCAACTCTTGGGTGGTTCAAAAATAATTTGAGAATCCGGGTGAATCGCCGATACGAATAGTTTGTTTACGTTATGGAAAAAAGACATGTATATGTGATATTAGATATTGACTAGTTATATATGATATGATCTAAAGATATATCTAATCCGCCTTATTATGAATTAAGATGAGGATTCCCATCTAAGTCTTTTCCTTTCATCTGTAACGAACAATTGAATGAAACAA